TGTATATTGCGCTTTTATTCAACAATGTATATGCACACTTCAGCACGCAACTCCACTCGCTGAAGACGCCGTTCGAGCCTTTCCTGTTTTAGGGGTTTGGCAGGAAGAATAGGACTTGTTCGGCGTAGGGGGTAGGGGGGTTTGACGCGCGTAAGCCAAAATTATGAAAGGGGGAGATCTTAAAGAAGTTAGGTGTAAAGGGCCATGTTTTATGCACTTGATAGAGATTAATGGTATTCTTTAAAGAATGCTCTATTAATGCTACAGAGATATACTTTTAGAGAGCAAGAGCATGTACAACCTTGTTAGTCATTTCTTCGAGGTGTCGCACATGCCAAGTGAAAGGAAAACCTAAAAAAAGAACCAAATGCATTTAAAAGAACGCCTTGGCATGGTGGGTCATGGACAATTAGCATGCCACCATTAACCAGATGCCAGTATAATTATCCGAGTAGGGAGTTTTAGAACGTATGGCCCTGAAATAGGAACCAGATGCCAGTAATAGTTCATTCTGGGCGACCCCCACAATATATGCCCCTGACCCATCATGAAGAGTATGCATTTAGTAATCAACCTGTTGGTGGTCTCTTACTACATTAATTATCTGAGGACCTATTTTTGTTGGTATGGGATATAGGATGATTAAATGGAGTTCATGTGTAATATTCCAGTTATCAAGTTAAATGGACTTACCCGTGAGATTGGAGAGATTGCTTATGTTTGTCTTAATCGAATGTTGGTGTATTTAAGTTCTATTTCAATAATGGGGTAATGACCTGAATGTACTTAGTTTCATTAGTGTAAAATTATGCATAATATGTACCCCTGACTAAATATATGCTCGTGTACATGCATGTAGTAACATCATAGTAATAAGGTTTACTACAGATATGAGGTACTACAAGTAAGTATTTATTGAACATATAGGGTTTTAGGACTAGGCGGCGGGCCGCCTGGACCGTTGGCCCGGCGGGCCAGAGAGTAGTTTAACTCAGAATCCTAGCTTTGGGAGTTAGGGGTGGGAGTTAAAATCTCTCCTCTTTGGGCACTAGGGGGGACTTTAACCCCCGATCTCCGGATTACAAGACCGGCGCTTTAAGGCTGAGCTACTAGGGCAGTTTCATTCAAGTGCCTTGTTTTCGGCCCACCCTACAAGAGGGGTGAAAATTAAGAATAGGGAGAAATAGAGTACGGATGCGATTTGTCCGATGAGGACGTATGGGTGCTCCACTGGCATACCTCCGATTCAGGTTAGGATCAGTATATCTGCGACCAGGACTCAGAAAAGGAGTTGTGTGGCTGGCCGGAAGGTGAGCCCTCGTTGTTTAGATGTGTGGAGGATGGGAACGACCAGGAGTACTAGGATAGAGGCTAGGAGGGCTAGGACGCCACCTAGTTTGTTGGGGATGGATCGTAGAATGGCGTATGCGAAGAGGAAGTATCACTCTGGTTTGATGTGGGGCGGGGTTACAAGGGGGTTGGCGGGTGTGAAGTTGTCCGGGTCACCAAGGAGGTTAGGTCAGAAGAGGGACAGGGTTATGAGGGCCATGAGGAGGATTGTGAATCCCAGGAGATCTTTGTACGTGAAGTAGGGGTGGAAGGGAACTTTGTCGACGTCTGAGTTTAGACCCGCAGGGTTGCCGGATCCGGTTTCGTGGAGAAAGAGGAGGTGAATGATTACTGCTCCGATGATCACAAATGGAAATAGGAAGTGAAAGGCAAAGAATCGGGTGAGGGTTGCGCTGTCTACGGAGAAACCGCCTCAGATTCATTGGACTAGCTCGTTTCCGATGTAGGGTGCGGCGGATAGAAGGTTGGTGATGACTGTGGCCCCTCAGAATGACATTTGGCCTCAGGGCAGGACGTAACCGACGAAGGCGGTTATTATGGTGAGGAGGAATAGGACTACCCCGATGTTTCATGTTTCTTGGTAGAGGTGGGACCCGTAGTATAGGCCTCGGGCAATGTGAATGTAAAGGCAGATGAAGAAGAAGGAGGCCCCGTTGGCGTGCATGCTTCGAATGAGTCAGCCATAGGTAACGTCTCGGCAGATGTGGGTGACAGAAGAGTATGCGGTGGTGATGTCTGCGGTGTAGTGTATGGCTAGAAATAAGCCGGTTAAGATTTGTGCGATCAAGCATAGTCCGAGGAGAGACCCAAAGTTCCATCAGACTGAGATACTGGAAGGGGTGGGGAGGTCAACTAGTGCGTCGTTAACAATTTTTAGTAGGGGGTGAGTCTTTCGTAGGCTTGCCATTAAGGAGTTCCTGTAGTTGAATTACAACGGTGGTTTTTCAAGTCATTGGTCTCGGTTAGAGTCCGGGTGGGAATTATGACTTATCTTGTGTCTTTGTTTCTGTTAGGGTTGATTTTGGGGTTGGTTGCTGTGGCTTCTAACCCAGCCCCGTACTTTGCTGCTCTGGGGTTGGTTGTGGCGGCGGGGGTGGGTTGTGGGGTTTTAGTGGGGCATGGTGGGGCTTTTTTATCGTTAGTGTTGTTCTTAATTTATTTGGGGGGGATGTTGGTGGTATTTGCTTATTCGGCAGCTTTGGCTGCTGAGCCCTTTCCCGAGACTTGAGGCGATCGTTCGGTGGCCGGATATGTAGTTGCCTATCTTGTGGGGGTTGTGTTGGCTGCCGGTTGATTTTGAGGGGGTTGGTATGAGAGTTCGTGGGTAGTGGTGGATGAGTTCAAAGAGTTTTTTGTCTTGCGGGGGGACTCAAGCGGGGTGGCTTTGATATATTCGTTTGGGGGCGGGATGTTGGTGGTGTGTGCTTGGGTGCTTCTTCTTACTTTGTTTGTGGTGTTAGAGTTAACTCGGGGCTTAAGTCGCGGCACACTTCGAGCGGTTTAGAGAATGGCCAGCAGGGTGGCTAGTGTTGTGGTAAGTAGAAAGATTGTTAGGTAGGTTTTGATTATGCCTCGTTGGGCGTTGCTTGTGGTGGTAATCATTTTTAATTGGGCGGAGGCTAGTCCTTTGGGGCCGGCTATTTCAAACCACGTCTGGTCGACTAGTTGGGTGGCGAAGGTTTGCCCTAGGGTGAGATTGAGTTTGGGGATTAATCGGTGGATGGTTGCGGGAAAGTATCCTAACATATTGGAGAAGTTATGGGGGGAAATGGTTGGTGTGGCTTTGAGTTGTTTGCTTGTTAGGGAGGCTAGTTCTATGGCTGTGAGCAGGCCTGCAATTGTTACTAGCAGGGCGGCTAGTTTGAGAAGGGGGGGCATAGTTATAACGGGGGTTTTGGATGGGAGGAGGTTTGAGGTGAGGATAAGGCCTGCGACAATACTTCCTCAAGCCAGGCGTTTGATGGGGTTGATGACAGAGGGGTTGTTTTCGTTGATTGGTGAGAGTGCTAGAAATCGGGGGGTGCCCATAGAGACGAAGAAGACTACCCGGAAGCTGTAAACCGCGGTAAAGGAGGTGGCGATGAGAGTGAGGGCCAGGGCTCAGGCGTTCAGGTAAGAAGTGTTAAGGGCTTCGATGATTGCGTCTTTTGAGAAAAATCCTGCTAGGAAGGGGGTGCCGGTGAGGGCGAGGCTTCCGACAGTGAGGCAGGAGGAGGTGAGGGGCAGGAGGTTGTGGAGTCCGCCTATTTTTCGGATATCTTGTTCGTCGTTGAGGCTGTGGATAATGGATCCTGAGCATAGGAAGAGCATGGCTTTAAAGAAGGCGTGAGTGCAGATATGGAGGAATGCGAGTTGAGGTTGGTTAAGGCCGATGGTGACTATTATTAGGCCTAGTTGGCTGGAGGTGGAGAATGCAACGATCTTTTTGATATCGTTTTGGGTGAGGGCGCAGGTTGCTGTGAATAGAGTGGTTAGTGCTCCTAAACAAAGGCAGATAGTGAGGGCCATTTGGTTGTCTTGCATTAGTGGGTGGAGGCGAATGAGTAGGAAAATCCCAGCTACGACCATTGTGCTGGAATGTAGGAGGGCAGATACTGGAGTGGGACCCTCCATGGCGGAGGGGAGCCAGGGGTGAAGGCCGAATTGTGCAGATTTACCGGTGGCCGCAAGGATTAGGCCAACTAGGGGGAGTGTCAGGTCGAATTCTTTGGATACGAAGAATATCTGTTGAATTTCCCATGAGTTTAGGTTTATTGCGAATCAGGCCATGGCTATGATTAGGCCAATATCCCCGACTCGGTTGTACAGGACAGCTTGAAGAGCTGCTGTATTGGCATCGGCTCGGCCGTACCACCACCCGATAAGAAGAAAGGATATAATGCCAACGCCCTCTCAGCCGATAAATAATTGAAATATGTTGTTGGCTGTCACCAGGATGATTATGGCGACCAGGAAGAGGAGGAGATATTTAAAGAATTGGTTTATGTTGGGGTCTGCGTGTATGTATCATGAGGCAAACTCTAAGATAGACCAGGTGACGTAAAGGGCAATAGGGGTAAAGATGATTGAGTAGTGGTCAAACTTAAGACTAATATTGACGTCAAAGGTTGCGGTGTTTATTCAGTGTCAGTTGGTGACAATAGTTTCAACTCCTTGGTCAAGGAAGATGAATAGTGGGAGGAGGCTTACAGCGAATGCGGTGCTAACCCCTGTTTTGACATGGGTGACGGCTCAGTTACTTTCTCGGGGGCTTGGGTTTAGGGTGGTGGCAAGGGGATATAGAAGGAGCCCAAAGATTAGTACAAGGCTGGTTGAGAGGATAAGGGCGGTTGGTTGCATAGCTGCTACTTGGATTTGCACCAAGAGTTTTCGGTTCCTAAGACCAACGGATGAGCTGTTATCCTTTAGGAGCGCGAGTGAGCCGCGGAGTCAAACCGCGGATCGGGGGGTTAGCAGTCTCTATTAGCCTCCGGCCTCTCTCGGTGGACAAGGGGGGTATTAACCCCTGTTTCTAGAATCACAATCTAGTGTTTTGGTTAAACTATGTCTACAGTGACATCAGCCCCAGATGAGCTCAGGTTTTGTGATGAGAAGAAGGATGGGGATTAGATGAAGGGTCATTAGTAGGTGTTCTCGTGTGTGGCATGGTGTTAGTCCGATTATGTGAGCGGGGGCTGGCCCTCGCTGAGTCATGAGGAACAGGTATAGTGAGTAGCCTGCTGTGATTAGGGTGCCGAGGCCGGTCAAGGCCAGGGTTCAGGGGGATCAGTTAAATATCGTAGTAATAATTATGATCTCTCCTATTAAGTTGGGGAGTGGGGGGAGGGCGAGGTTGGCTAGATTGGCGGTGAATCATCAGACTGTTGTTAAGGGGAAGAGCATTTGGAGCCCTCGTGCCAGGACTATGGTCCGGCTGTGAGTGCGTTCGTAGTTTGTGTTGGCCAGGCAGAACAGGGCTGAGGATGCTAGGCCGTGTGCGATTATGAGAATAATTGCTCCGGTGAATCCTCATGGGGTTTGGATGAGGATGCCTCCGGCTACTAAGCCCATGTGGCTGACGGAAGAGTAGGCAATTAGTGATTTAAGGTCTGTTTGTCGTAAGCAGATGGACCCGGTTATGATGATGCCTCAGAGTGCCAGTACAATGAATGGGTAGGCTATTTCTTTAGTGAGGGGGTCAAGTATGACTATTATGCGCATCATGCCATATCCGCCCAGTTTTAGGAGGACGGCGGCCAGGACTATGGAACCGGCAATAGGGGCTTCTACGTGGGCTTTGGGTAGTCAAAGGTGTACTCCGTACAGGGGCATTTTTACTAGGAAGGCGATAAGACAGCCCGCCCACCAGATTTTATCCCCTCAGGAAAAGAGGGAAAGTGGTTGGGCGTATTGTAGCGTTAGCATGGATAGCGTCCCTGTGCTGTTTTGGAGGAGCAGGAGGGCAACCAGGAGGGGGAGGGAGCCTGCGAGGGTGTAAAAGAGAAAGTATGTTCCTGCGTTAAGGCGCTCTGTTTGGTTTCCTCAGCGGGTGATGATGATGAGGGTTGGGAGGAGTGTGGCTTCAAATATGACGTAGAATATGATGATTTCGGTTGCCCCGAAGGCCATGATGAGGAATGTTTGGAGGGATGCTAGGAGGGAGACATACATGCGTTGGCGGCTGATGGGCTCGGGGGAGATGTGGCTTTGACTGGCTAGGATCATGAGGGGGAGAAGCCAGCAGGTGAGTACAAGAAGGGGGGTGGAGAGGGGGTCTGTTGCTATATAGAGGTTGGACGAAGACCAGCCGATTTCGGAGTCCCATTTTAGTCAGGATAGACTGATTAGGGCGATGAAGAGGCTTTGGGCCGTTGTGGTGGTTCAGAGTCATTTTGATGGGGTTAGCCAGATCGTGGGGAAAAGCATGAGTGTTGGGATAAGGATTTTTAGCATTGCAGGAGGTTTAGGCTTTGGAGGCGGTCGGTTCCGTGAGTCCGTGCTGTGGCGACTAGCAGGGCTAGTCCTGCGCTAGCTTCACAGGCTGAGAAGGCTAGGAGGAGCATGGGGGCTGAAGAGTATCCGGTTGCTTCTAGTTGGAGGGCCCAGAGGGAGAGCGCAATGAATAGTGATAGTATTATCCCTTCCAGGCATAGGAGGGCGGAGAGGAGGTGGGTGCGGTGGAATGCTAGGCCCATGAGTCCTAGAATGAAGGCTGAGCTGAAGCTGAAGTGTACGGGGGTCATAAGAGGGTCGCGGACTTTAACTGCGATCTTCTGAGCCGAAATCAGAGGTCTTGCTTGGACTAACTCCCTATTCGGCTCACTCTAGGCCTCCTTGGGTTCATTCGTAGACTAGGCCCAGGGTGAGAAGGGCTAGGACTACGGTAGCCCAGAGGAAGGTGTTTACGGGGGCGAGTAGTTGGTCGCCTCAGGGTAGGGGGAGTAGTAATGCAATTTCTAGGTCAAAGAGGAGGAAAAGGATGGCAATCAGAAAGAAGCGTAGGGAAAAGGGCAGTCGGGCGGAGCCCAGAGGGTCAAAGCCGCACTCGTAGGGTGAGAGTTTTTCTGCATCGGGGGTTATTTGGGGCAATCAGAAAGCTACGAGGGCCAGGATTGTGGAGAGGGCGATAGTAATTAATAGAACTGTTGAAATCAAATTCATTATCTTTCCTTGGGCTTTAACCAAGACTGGGTGATTGGAAGTCACTCGTACTGACTTTGATACTAGAAAGATTATGAGCCTCATCAGTAGATGGATACGTAGAGGAATAGTCAGACGACGTCGACAAAGTGTCAGTATCATGCGGCGGCTTCAAACCCGAAGTGGTGTTCTGAGGTAAAGTGGTACTGAATTTGTCGGAGTAGGCAGACCGCTAGGAAGGTTGAGCCAATAATTACGTGTAATCCGTGGAAGCCCGTGGCTACAAAGAATGTTGATCCGTAGACTCCGTCGGCGATAGTGAAAGGGGCTTCGTAATATTCTATGGCCTGAAGGAGGGTAAAGTAGAAGCCTAGTAGAATTGTTAGGGTAAGGGCTTGGATGGCTTCTTTTCGATTCCCCTCTATGAGGCTGTGATGGGTTCAAGTTACTGTAACGCCGGAGGCGAGGAGCACAGCGGTGTTTAGGAGGGGCACTTCAAACGGGTCTAGGGGGGTGATTCCAGTTGGGGGTCAGCATCCCCCTAGTTCAGGGGTTGGCGCTAGGCTTGAGTGGTAGAAGGCCCAGAAGAAGCCGAGGAAGAAGAAGACTTCTGATGTGATGAACAGAATTATTCCGTAGCGTAGGCTTTTTTGGACCGGGGGGGTGTGGTGTCCTTGAAATGTTCCTTCTCGAATGACATCTCGTCATCATTGGAGTATTGTGAGCAGGGTGAGTGTTAATCCGAGGGACAGTAGTGTTATTGAATGGAAGTGAAATCAGACTGCGAGACCGGAGGTTAATAAAAGGGCAGCTACTGCACCGGTTAGGGGTCAGGGGCTTGGGTCGACCATGTGGTATGCGTGTGCTTGGTGGGCCATTAGACGTTCTCTTGTAGATAGAGGCTTAGGAGTAGAACAAATACGTAGGCTTGGATTATGGCAACGGCCACCTCCAATAGTGTGAGAAGGAATAGTACTGTGGCCGTTAGGATGGCCACTGTCGGTATCATTGGTAGAAGTACGAATGCGGCGGTGGCGATTAGTTGAATGAGGAGGTGTCCGGCTGTGAGGTTGGCAGTTAATCGAACCCCTAGTGCCAAGGGTCGGATGAAGAGACTAATAGTTTCGATGATGATTAGTACTGGGATAAGGGGAACGGGGGTCCCTTCTGGTAGGAGGTGTCCTAATGCGGCAGTGGGTTGGTTTCGCATTCCGATGACAACGGTGGCTAGTCACAGGGGGACTGCGAGACCTATGTTTAGGGACAGTTGGGTGGTGGGTGTAAAGGTGTAGGGGAGAAGGCCTAGTATGTTAAGGGTGATGAGGAAGATTATTAGTGAGGTAAGCAGGGCTGCTCACTTGTGTCCCCCGAGGTTTAGGGGGAGGAGCAGTTGTTGGGTGAAGCGGTTGAGGAACCAGCCTTGGAGTGTCACAAGGCGGTTGTTGAGTCAGCGAGTGGAGGGGGTGGGGTAGAGGAGTCAGGGCAGGGTGAGGGCCAAGGCCATCAATGGAATGCCAAGGTATGTGGGGCTCATAAATTGGTCAAAGAAGCTTAGTGTCATGGTCAGTTTCAGGGTTCGGGTTTAGTCTTTTCTGTGCTTGTTGTGGTTGGTTCGTTGGTAAAGGTGTGGGCGAGGACTTTGGGGGGGATTACGGTTAGGAATACTAGCCAAGAAAATACTAGAATGGCAAACCAGGGGGCGGGATTTAATTGGGGCATGTCACTAGAGGTGGTTGGGGGCCACCAGTCTTTAGCTTAAAAGGCTAACGCTTGTCCCGGTTTAGCTTTCTAGTGAGGCGTCTTCAAGTATTAGGGAGGATCAGTTCTCAAAGTGTTCGAGAGGGACGGCTTCTACCACGATTGGCATAAAGCTGTGGTTGGCCCCGCAAATTTCGGAGCACTGCCCATAGAACACTCCGGGGCGCGAGGCGATAAAGGCTGTTTGGTTTAGGCGGCCTGGCACTGCGTCTATTTTTACCCCTAGTGCGGGGACAGCTCATGAGTGCAAGACATCTTCGGCGGAGACCAGAATTCGAATGGGTGACTCCATGGGGACCACTATTCGGTGGTCCGTTTCGAGGAGTCGAAATTGGCCAGGGGTTAAATCTTGTGTTGGGACTATGTATGAGTCGAAGCCCAGGTCTTCGTAGTCTGTATATTCGTAGCTTCAGTATCATTGGTGGCCTATTGCTTTGATGGTGAGGTGGGGGTCGTTAATTTCGTCCATTAGGTATAGGATGCGGAGAGAGGGGAGGGCGATTAAGATAAGAATTACTGATGGGAGAATAGTTCATACGATTTCAATTTCTTGGGAGTCTAGAATGTACTTGTTGGTGAGTTTAGTTGAAACCATCGCCATGATAATGTAAAGGACGAAGGTGCTAATAAGGAGCACGATTATAAGTGCGTGGTCGTGGAAGTGGAGAAGCTCTTCTATTACTGGTGAGGCCGCGTCTTGGAATCCTAATTGTGAGGGGTGTGCCATTTTAGCTTAAAGCTCAGGACCCGCAGGGTTCTAACCTACAACTCTGCCTCGACAAGGCAGTGTAATGTGCTATTTTACTAGGGTTCTTGATAGAAGAAAGTGGCAGAGCGGCGATGCGGCTGGCTTGAAACCAGCACATGGGGGTTCAATTCCTCCCTTTCTCGTTAGTTTGCTTGTACTTGGACAAAAGCTGGCTCTTCAAATGTGTGGTAGGGAGGGGGGCACCCGTGAAGTCATTCTACGTTTGTGGCAGTCAGTTCGACTGACAATACCTCTCGTTTAGCGGCAAATGCTTCTCAAAGAATGAATAGGAATATGATGACCGCTACTAGGGAGATTATGGAGCCGATAGAGGAGACAGTGTTTCAGAGGGCATAGGCGTCTGGGTAGTCTGAGTATCGCCGTGGCATCCCTGCCAGGCCCAGGAAGTGCTGGGGGAAGAATGTGAGATTAACCCCTAGGAATATAACCCCAAAGTGGATTTTAGATCAGGTGCTGTGGAGGGTATACCCTGAAAAGAGGGGGAACCAGTGTACAAATCCGGCTATGATTGCAAATACGGCCCCCATGGATAGGACGTAGTGGAAGTGGGCGACTACGTAGTACGTGTCGTGAAGTACAATATCGAGAGATGAGTTGGACAGGACAATTCCTGTTAGTCCGCCGACTGTGAAGAGGAAGATAAAGCCCAGGGCCCAGAGAAGGGGGGTTTCCCACTTAATTGAGCCCCCGTGCAGAGTGGCTAGCCAGCTGAACACTTTTACACCTGTTGGGATGGCGATGATTATTGTTGCGGATGTGAAATAGGCACGGGTATCCACGTCTATCCCGACTGTAAATATGTGGTGGGCTCAGACAATAAATCCAAGGAGTCCGATAGCTATCATGGCTCAAACCATGCCCATATAGCCGAACGGCTCTTTTTTACCGGCGTAGTAGGCGACGACATGTGAGATGATGCCAAATCCGGGTAAGATTAAAATGTAGACTTCTGGGTGGCCAAAGAATCAGAACAGGTGTTGGTACAGGATGGGATCCCCCCCTCCGGCCGGATCGAAAAATGTTGTGTTGAGATTACGGTCTGTGAGGAGCATGGTAATAGCTGCGGCTAGGACGGGGAGTGATAGGAGGAGAAGGACAGTCGTAACGAGAACGGATCAGATAAATAATGGTGTTTGGTATTGGGAGATGGCCGGGGGCTTCATGTTGGTGATTGTAGTAATGAAATTAATTGACCCCAGGATTGAGGAGACACCTGCTAGGTGGAGGGAGAAGATAGCGAGGTCTACAGAGGCTCCGGCGTGGGCCAGGTTGCCGGCTAGCGGGGGGTAAACAGTCCACCCCGTTCCTGCCCCGGCTTCAACCCCGGAAGATGATAAGAGGAGAAGGAGAGAGGGTGGGAGAAGCCAGAAGCTTATGTTATTTATTCGGGGGAATGCTATATCGGGGGCCCCAAGTATTAAGGGAAGTAGCCAGTTTCCGAAGCCCCCGATCATGATTGGTATTACTATAAAGAAAATCATTACGAAGGCATGTGCCGTGACGATAACATTGTAAATTTGGTCATCCCCTAGGAGGGCCCCGGGCTGGCTTAGCTCGGCTCGAATTAGGAGGCTAAGGGCTGTGCCGACTATTCCGGCTCAGGCACCGAATACTAAATAAAGGGTACCAATGTCTTTGTGGTTGGTGGAGAAGAATCAGCGTGTGATTGCCACAGGTAGGGTGGCCGAAAGTGTAGGCGGCGGGTTGTAGCCCCGAAGACAGAGGTTTGAGTCCTCTTCCTATCAAGCCCCGTGGTGAAGATCACACCGGATTGCAAACCCGGAGACGTCGGCTCACAGCCTGCCGGGGCTTTCCCCGCCTTGCTCGGCCCGACGGCGGGGAAAGGTAGATGGATGCTCACTGGTTTGGGCGCTTAGCTGTTAACTAAGAGTTTGTAGGATCGAGGCCTTCTCATCTAGGAAGGCTTTAGCTTAATTAAAGTGTCTGGGTTGCATTCAGAAGATGTGGGATAGAGTCCCGCAAGTCTTATCAGGGGCTAGGGGATTTTCACTCCTACTTAGGGCTTTGAAGGCCCTTGGTCTTATGTTATCCTAAGCCCCTATGTTACTAGTGCCATGGCGGCGGGGGTTAAGGGGAGGAGGGCCAGGGCTGTGGTTGTTGTTAGTGACAGTGGGAGGGTGTTTTGTGTGCTTGGGAGGCGTCAGGGGGTGGTTGAGTTGTTGGTATTGGGGGAGATGGTCAGAGTTATAGCGTAGCAGAGCCGGAGGTAAAAGTATAGGCTAAGGAGGGCAGTAAGTGCTATAAGGGTGGCTGTGAGGGGCAGGCCCTGCTTGGTTAGTTCTTGGAGGATTAGTCATTTAGGCATGAAGCCGGTTAGGGGAGGGAGCCCTCCGAGTGAGAGTAATGTTAGGGCAGTGAGGGCTGCGAGGCTTGGGGTCTTGGTTCAAGCTAGGGCCAGGGTGTTGATTTTAGTGGAGGAGGTTGATTTTAGGGTTAGGAATGCTGCGGAGGTTATTGCGATGTATGTTCCTAGGGCTAGCAGGGTTAGGTGGGGTGCAAATTGGAGTACGATGATTATTCAGCCGAGGTGGGCAATGGATGAGTAGGCTAGGATTTTACGTAGTTGGGTTTGATTTAGCCCCCCTCATCCGCCTACTAGGGCGGAGCAGACGCCCAGGGTTGTTAGTATTGTGGGGTGTATGTTGGGTGCAATTTGGATGACTAGTGCGAAGGGGGCTAGCTTTTGTCAAGTAGAGAGGATTAGTCCTGTTGTGAGGTCTAGGCCTTGCAGAACTTCGGGGAGTCAGAAGTGTACTGGGGCTAGTCCTATTTTGAGGGCTAGGGCGATTATAGCTGTTGTGGCAGCGACTGGGTGAGAGAGCTGGGTGATGTCTCATTCTCCAAGTATTCAGGCGTTAGTTGTGCTTGCAAATAGAATTATGGCTGCGGCTGTGGCTTGTGTAAGGAAGTATTTGGTTGTAGCTTCTACTGCTCGGGGGTGGTGTTGTTGTGCCATGAGGGGGATGATGGCGAGGGTGTTGACTTCAAGCCCCATTCATGCGAGGAGCCAGTGTGAGCTAGCAAAGGTGAGTGCGGTGCCAAGTCCTAGGCTGGATAGCAGTACAGTTAGTACGTAGGGATTCATTAGTAGGGGAAGGGGTTTAACCAACATGTTTGGGGTATGGGCCCAAAAGCTTGACTAGCTGACCTTACTAGAAAGTGGTGTAGTGGAAGCACCTGGAGTTTTGATCTCTTGAGCATGGGTTCGAGCCCCTTCTTTCTAAGGAACTGGGGGGATTTTAACCCTCATATGTCATTCTATCAAAATGGTCCTTGGGTGTTCGGGCACAATTCCTTGGTTTATAGTTGTGGGGGAAGCCCTGCGAATGCGATTGGGAGGGCGATGTGTCAGAGTACAAGGGCTAGGGTTATAGGTAGAAAGTTTTTTCAGACTAGGTGTATGAGTTGATCGTATCGGAATCGGGGGTATGAGGCTCGGACCCACAGGAAGACAACGGAGAGGAGTGCAGCCTTTGTCATGAGGTTAGCGGCGGTGAGTTCAGGCAGGGCTGGGAAGTGGGATGCGCCTAAAAATAGAATGGCTGAGAGTGTGTTTATGAGTAGGATGTTGGCGTATTCGGCCAGGAAGAACAGGGCAAAGGGGCCCCCTGCATATTCTACGTTAAAGCCTGAGACGAGTTCGGACTCCCCCTCTGTTAGGTCGAAGGGGGCGCGGTTTGTTTCTGCGAGTGTGGAAATATACCACATGGCAGCTAGAGGCCAGGCTGGGGCAAGTAGTCAGATGCTTTCTTGGGCGACATTGAATGTCTGTAGGGTGAAGCCCCCGGCAAAGATAATAATTGAGAGGAGGATTAGTCCCAGGCTTACCTCATAGGAGATGGTTTGGGCCACTGCTCGTAGGGCCCCAATTAGGGCGTATTTTGAGTTAGATGCCCAGCCTGAGCCTAAGATGGAGTAGACTGCCAGGCTGGAGAGGGCCAAGACAAAGAGGATTCCTAGGTTAAGGTCAGTTACGGGGTAAGGGATGGGCATGGGGGCCCAGAGGGTGAGGGCAAGAGTTAGGGCCAGTATAGGGGTGGCAAGGAATAGGAAGGGGGAGGATGTGGAAGGGCGAACTGGTTCCTTGATGAATAGTTTAACACCGTCTGCAATGGGTTGAAGAAGTCCGTAGGGGCCTACAATGTTTGGGCCCTTGCGGAGCTGCATGTAGCCAAGTACTTTTCGTTCCAGCAAGGTCAGGAAAGCGACTGCTAGAAGCACGGGGATGATGTAGGCGAGGGGGTTGATGAGGTACGTGATTAAAATGGTGAGCATGGCTAGGGAGAGGATTTGAACCTCTGGTAGAAAGGGCTTAGGCCTATTGCATTTACCAGGCTCTGCCACCCTAGCATGCCCTTGTCTAGGGCTGAGGATTGCGCCCCTTTGTCTGGTTTAGTTGTCTTCATCAGGTCGGGGTGGGGCGTACCGGGGGTATGGGCCCCTCTTTTCCGGTCCTTTCGTACTAGGAAAAGTAGCGTTACAGATAGAAACTGACCTGGATTGCTCCGGTCTGAACTCAGATCACGTAGGACTTTAATCGTTGAACAAACGAACCCTTAATAGCGGCTGCACCATTAGGATGTCCTGATCCAACATCGAGGTCGTAAACCCCCTCGTCGATATGGACTCTGGGAGAGGATTGCGCTGTTATCCCTGGGGTAACTTGGTTCGTTGATCGGCTTGGCCGGATCATTTATGGTCAGATGTTCTGAGGCTTGGAGGTGTACCTCTTGGTTTTAGGGATATCCCGGTCCACGTGGGGGCTTGTTTTTCCCCCGCGGTCGCCCCAACCGAAGACATGCTGGTCATGCTTACACTTTGTTTGTGCCTTTGAGTTTGGTTGTTTGACGTGGTTGACCTTGTGTCTTAAGCTCCACAGGGTCTTCTCGTCTTGTAGGGGTATACCCGCTTCTGCACGGGTAGATCAATTTCATTGACTTGGAAAAGGAGACAGCTAAGCCCTCGTGATGCCATTCATACAGGTCCTCATTTAAAAGACAAGTGATTGCGCTACCTTCGCACGGTCAAAATACCGCGGCCGTTAAACTTAAAGTCACAGGGCAGGCGGGACCTCCTATGTTTTGATTTGCAGGAGGCGGTGTTTTTGGTAAACAGGCGAGGCTTGTGTTTGCCGAGTTCCTTCTTTTCCTTTGGGTCTTTCCTCTTGGGGGCACTCCTGTGTGGGGCTAACGATGTGCGTGTGCGGGACTTTCTAGGCTATATTTAAATCCGCAGTGCTCTCTTGGGTTGGGTTCGTTATTTGTTAGTGGGGAGTCCGGGCTAACTAACACGTGTGCTGGGAGAAGGGCGTCCTTCTTATTACTCATTTTAGCATTATCTCTCCTATGGGGGCATAGGGCGGCCTAGTAATATTAGGGGGTTGGGGGTGGCTATCAGGATAAGGGGTCTTTGGTCCGTCTGAGCTTTAACGCTTTCTGTGCAGGTGGCTGCTTTTAGGCCCACTGAAACGGCCGACCTTGTTGAGGGTGATCCTTGGCCTCCTGATAAGGTTGTGTCCTGGTTCAGGGGAGCTGTACCTCCTCTGACTAACTCCCTTTCTTCTCTCGTGGTCTAGTATTTGTGTTACTTTTGTGACGTGAGGGGTGAGGGGCTGAACTTCTATCCATTTCTTAGGCAACCAGCTATAACCGGGTTCGGTAGGTTTGTCACCTCTACTCGGAGTTCTTCCCACTCTTTTGCCACAGAGACGGGTTGGCCCTATGATAGGCTGTCTCGGAGTAGCTCACTCGGTTTCGGGGGCTCGAACTAAAGTTCTCTTTGCTCGGATGGTACTGGCTAAATCATGATGCAAAAGGTACGAGGGCTGATCTCTGCTTTTTTAGGCTTAAATGGGTTGTTTCATTTCTCTTTCAGCTTTCCCTTGCGGTACTTTCTCTATTGCTTTGTGGTTCCCTTTCTGTCTCCCATACTAGGGCGGAAAAATGGTTTGTTTATTACTTTTGGGTTTTGTTGGGTTATTTATGTTGTCGGTTTATTCTAGGCGGTTAAGCTAGCTGTTGAGCTCAGGGTGATCCAACTTGCATGGATGTCTTCTCGGTGTAAGGGAGATGCTTAACTGTCTCAGCCACACCCTGGTTATTCCAAGTGCACCTTCCGGTACACTTACCATGTTACGACTTGCCTCCCCTTGGTGAGTCAATTTTGTTATTTACTTTTGGTTGAGGGTGCGGGGAGAGTGACGGGCGGTGTGTGCGCGCCTCAGAGCCGGATTCAAAAGAACTCTCTATTTTCTTTTTACTGCTAAATCCACCTTCGGGCACCCGTTTCAGGGTGCCGTTCGTAGTATTCTGGGTCAGAAAATGTAGCCCATTTCTTCCCACCCCGTACGCTACACCTCGACCTGACGTTCTGGGTTTTACCCATTTTGCTTACTATGGGGCCTTCACAGGGTAAGCTGACGACGGCGGTATATAGGCGGGGTTAACAAGGGGTGGTGAGGTTTAACGGGGGTTATCGGTTCTAGAACAGGCTCCTCTAGGTGGGTCTGAGGCACCGCCAAGTCCTTTGGGTTTTAAGCTAGTGCTCGTAGTCCCCGGGCGGATGTCGGTTGTGGAAGGACATCTAAGTTTACGGCTGAGCATAGTGGGGTATCTAATCCCAGTTTGTGTCTCAGCTGTCGTGGGGTCGGGCGGGCTTGAATAAAGCTACTTTCGTGACAGGGCTTCGTGCCCCCAGGTGCGTGTGACAGCCTAGGGGGTCTTCGGCTTTAGTTCGGTGTATTCCTTAACCACTCTTTACGCCGTATCTATCAACTGGGGCCTCTCGTATAACCGCGGTGGCTGGCACGAGTTTTACCGGCCCTCTTAGCCCTAACTAAGTCAAGTTTTCACTTATGGGCTTAATGTTTACCACTGCTGAGCTCCCTTGGGGGTGTGGCGTAGCAAGGCGTCTTGGGCTGTGGAGAGCGTGCCTGATGCCGGCTCCTCGTCCCCGGGTGGGGGATTAAGGGCATTCTCACAGGGGTGCGGAGACTTGCATGTGTAAACTAGGCTAAAGCTGATAGTAAAGTCAGGACCAAGCCTTTGTGCCCACGGGGCTTTTTAGGGGCCCATCTTAGCATTTTCAGTGCCATGCTTTGTTTAAGCTACGCCAGC